GGCTAATGCCAGAAAAAGAATCAATCTATAAATAGAGTTCAGGTTCGAATTCCGTAGAGAATATGGATAGGAATATCTATAATCTTAGCGAAATGAAAGAATTCCTCATGATTCTTAATTCATCTACTTGATCTTTTTGAAAATGAGGTCGTTGAACTTGAAACTTCACTTATTGAATTGAATTAAAGAATGGAATTGGATTCAGTTGGATCGTATCAGTGAAATCGAGTACTAACTCCCATTTCTTATTGGATTAAGGGCTCAACTTTCTTTCGGACATTTTTTTTTTTTTTTAGGTTTGCAAAATGAAAGAAGACTCTCTTTTTCTTTTTTTTTTTTTCTTATGAGAATTGATCCTACTACTTCTGGTCCTGGAGTTTCCACACTTGAAGAAAAAAACCAGGGGCGTATCGTTCAAATCATTGGTCCGGTACTGGATGTAGCCTTTACGCCGGGAAAGATGCCTAATATTTACAACGCTTTAGTAGTTAAAGGTCAAGATACTCTTGGCCAAGAAATTAATGTGACTTGTGAGGTACAGCAATTATTAGGAAATAATCGAGTGAGAGCTGTAGCTATGAGTGCAACAGATGGTCTGATGAGAGGGATGGAAGTGATTAACACAGGAGCTCCTCTAAGTGTTCCAGTTGGTGGAGCGACTCTCGGACGAATTTTCAACGTTCTTGGAGAACCTGTTGATAATTTAGGTCCTGTAGATACACGCACAACATCTCCTATTCATAGATCTGCGCCTGCCTTTATACAGTTAGATACCAAATTATCGATTTTTGAGACAGGGATTAAAGTAGTGGATCTTTTAGCTCCTTATCGCCGTGGAGGAAAAATCGGACTTTTCGGAGGGGCTGGAGTAGGTAAAACAGTACTCATCATGGAATTGATCAACAACATTGCCAAAGCTCATGGAGGCGTATCCGTATTTGGCGGAGTAGGTGAACGTACTCGTGAAGGAAATGACCTTTACATGGAAATGAAAGAATCTGGAGTCATTAATGAACAAAATATTGCAGAATCAAAAGTAGCCCTAGTCTATGGTCAGATGAATGAACCGCCGGGAGCTCGTATGAGAGTTGGTTTAACTGCCCTAACCATGGCGGAATATTTCCGGGATGTTAATGAACAAGACGTACTTCTATTTATCGACAATATTTTTCGTTTCGTCCAAGCAGGGTCCGAAGTATCTGCTTTATTAGGGAGAATGCCTTCTGCTGTAGGTTATCAACCGACTCTTAGTACAGAAATGGGTTCTTTGCAAGAAAGAATTACTTCTACCAAAGAGGGATCCATAACTTCCATTCAAGCAGTTTATGTCCCTGCGGACGATTTGACTGACCCCGCCCCTGCCACAACATTTGCACATTTAGATGCCACTACTGTATTATCCAGAGGACTGGCTGCCAAAGGGATCTATCCAGCAGTAGATCCTTTAGATTCAACGTCAACCATGCTTCAACCTCGGATCGTTGGCGAGGAACATTATGAAACTGCGCAAAGGGTTAAGCAAACTTCACAGCGTTACAAAGAACTTCAGGACATTATAGCTATTCTTGGGTTGGACGAATTATCCGAAGAGGATCGTTTAACTGTAGCAAGAGCACGAAAAATTGAGCGTTTCCTATCACAACCCTTCTTCGTAGCAGAAGTATTTACGGGTTCCTCGGGAAAATATGTTGGTCTAAGAGAAACAATTAGGGGATTTCAACTGATCCTTTCCGGAGAATTAGATAGTCTTCCTGAGCAAGCCTTTTATTTGGTAGGTAACATCGATGAAGCTACCGCGAAGGCTCTGAACCTAGACGAGGAGAGCAAATCGAAGAAATGACCTTAAATCTATGTGTACTAACTCCTAATCGAATTATTTGGAATTCGGAAGTGAAAGAAATCATTTTATCTACTAATAGTGGTCAGATTGGTGTATTACCAAATCACGCCCCCATTGCCACGGCTGTAGATATAGGCATTTTGAGAATAGGTCTGAAGGGACAATGGTTTACAATAGCCTTGATGGGTGGTTTCGCTAGAATAGTCAATAATGAAATAACCATTTTAGTAAACGATGCGGAAAAGGGTAGTGACATTAATCCAAAAGAAGCTCAGCAAACTCTTGAAATAGCGGAAGCTAACTTGAGTAGAGCTGAAGGGAAAAGACAAACAATTGAGGCGAATTTAGCTCTCAGACGAGCTAGAACGCGAGTAGAGGCTATTAATGCAATCTCGTAATTAGTTGTTGGCGTGGCCAAATAAGAAAAAGAGGTTGTGTTTATATACTCTTTTTTTGATTCTGCCAACTCAATCAAGTGTAATCGGATTCTGATGCAAGAAAAAAATCAATAAATTCAATAGAATTGGAGTAGCAGGGAATGGAAAAGGTACAAAATCAATAACAAAGAATAAAGAAGGCGGGTAGAAATACTTATTAGATACCATTGACTGCGGTATCTAATAAGTTCTACCTACTATTGGATTTGAACCAATGACTCCTGCCGTATGAAAGCAATACTCTAACCACTGGGTTAAGTAGGTTATTTATCATCACAAAGAGAAACAAAAGAAACCCCTCACATCCATGGATTATAGCTAGAATTTGACTTCTAAGCAATATTCTCACAGGAAACATATGAGAGATCAATCATGTCTTGTCAAGATGAATAGTACTATTCATCTTGACAAGACATGAAATACAAAGTAAAATATTTCTCACAAATAAAAGGGCTATAGCTCAGTTAGGTAGAGCACCTCGTTTACACGCGCGCCAATGTTTTTCAAAGGAGTCCATCATGCAATCAACAAAATTTCTCTTATTGATTATTGAGAAATTGATGTCTTACTCCATGAATTCGAGAGAACAAGAGCCTGACAAATATTTGATTGGTCCAATTACGTAGGGTGCCCTTTTGGGCACTAAATCGAACCCATCATAGATTTGATAATTGATAAGGTCAATATTCAGACCACTCAATGCTAGGTAGAATGAGTAGAAGGACCTCAAAAAAATCTCTTTTCGTCCTATGAACTTTAAGGTGTATAAAGTTTCATATTTGACGCTTTGAGCAGAGCGATAGAGACTACATTTCACTTAGGTTGATCTAGGCCATAGGCAGACCTACGTCAAGCCAACTCTTCTTTGAAACACTTTGGTATTGCTCATGAGCAGAAATACAAATACTGAATCATAGCACGTGGAGCCATCTTGTTATCTTTTTATCAAGAAAAATATGGCGGACTAGCTGATCTTTCTATCAGTTGATGAAAGAGCCCAATGCAAAAAAAAAAAAATGCATGTTGGGTCTTTGAAACAGGTCAAATCATTTCGATAATAAGACGTTTGATCTGTTTTACCGAGAATGTCTACGGTTCGAGTCCGTATAGCCCTAATTTGGTAATGAATTGAAAATGAAAAAAAAAATGGCATTTCTTTTTCTTTTTTTCTTTCTATATTACTAATTAGTGTATTTATAGTATTGTAGTATACTTTTCACTTTTCTCATTATTATATTGTTTGTAGCTGGCCGGGTGCTTGTTCCATCGGAATAGAATCATTCCAGCACACTCGCTCTTTGGGGGTCGTTCGAAGCATAAAACTAATAAAAATGAAGTTCAATGGACCCAACCGGTGTTTTTGAAATTTCGGATAAACAAACCTATTCTTCATATTCATTAATCTTCATGGTGCTATTACATAATATGATGATTTTGACCTCTGACCACAATCAAGAGGTCCTTTTCTCTTTTTGTATACCCAAAAGAAGGGGATTTTTGATTTTTGAAGGAAAAATCATGACATGAGCCTGGGTTGGGTAAAAAAAACTACAACGAGACCCAAGACAAATGGAATCAAATAGTAAATCATATGGGTCTTAGGCTGGCTGTTATACAATCTATATTTGTATCCCAATTTTCTACTCCAAACCAATTGTCCATCATTCCAAATTCCAATTCTCCCGATGCTTACTTTCTACAATAATATTAGGGTTGGAATTTGGCCGAATTAGCAATCCCCTGACCCGTCGCTTTTATTGTGCGGAAAAGCAGTCCCAAGAATTTATTGTCTTGTCTCAAAGATAATGAATTAATTGTCTTTTAATCCATTAGTGTTTGCCCCCTTTCGATTTCCGTGAGTTGGTTTTATCATTTAGCATTTTATCTGCCGAATCGTCCGCTAACTCGCGATTCCATTAAAAATATCCTTTTTTTTTTATAGATCAGAATCACATCATTTCTCATTTGACTGATTCTATCGCCGTGCTGCGCCCCAGTGTATAGGTTTGCTTCAAAACAACTTTTTTACTGATATGAAACCTAATTTCGAGTACTAAAGACCCATATTTGGATTTGGAATGAGTATTTGAAGACTTCAAACTCTCATTTCATAACTCGACTTTTTGGGGGCGCAAGCCGGGCGAGATAGTATAGGTTCAAAGCAAAGCCTATAATTGGAATTTTCCGATAGAGAATCCACGAGTTGTTATATCTTATATCTAAGTCCCTTTTTCAAATCTATTGAATCTCAAACAGGGAGAGATAATAGAATCGATCAATGCATTCTGTAAAAGCAATAATTTGCTATTATGGATCGTAATGAAAAAAATAATACCAATAGCATATGAGTCTTTTCATATTATTCATTATTATTCTCTTAGCTAATAATATATTCATCTTACTAATACACATGAATTTCATAAGATTTTATCTTTATTTAATTGCTATAGAATTGTAAACTCAATGTGAAGTAATGTCTTTAGAGATTACCCCAAGGTGCTGTGAAAGCAAGGCAAGAAAGTCTTATTTGTATAAGAACAGGATATGTCTATACCATATCAAAATAGAATTGAAGTAAGTGTAAGATTGAATTTTCTATTTCTATTGGATGAATCTTGAAAGGCGTTATGACCACAGCAAACAAACTATACAATTTGATCAAAATGAATTATTATTTCAACTCAATTTTCAATTTATGGGGCAATTAATTCATAATGAGAATT